TTTATTAAACACGTATCCAGATAGCTAGAATATCCGACTTCTCTTTTATTGCCGGTTCTATTCGGAATAGCCCTGGCTGTGCTCTATCAAAAGATAATTTCTATTCAATGCATGAAGTAGGATCATTTTATGATAATTCCCTATCGACAACATATCTAAATAAACATATCTAAATAATAGATATCTGTGTAACAATTTATGTTCTGGGGTTTACATATACTCATATGTTTTGTTATAATTGAAGTGGAGAAATATTTTTTGATTGAAAAAATGAATACTGATTGGTTCGGTCTCCATTTTTATTTTCTTATGTCATTAGGAAAACACAATTTGAAATTCAAATCCCAGAATCGTTCATGAATTCGAACTAAGGAGTCAATAGTTAATGGTTCAAATTTATTGGCTGAAAATACACAATGCTAAAAACATTCTCTCGATTTTCTATTGAGCAATCAAATGTGTATTTTCAGATACTATACAATAAATTAAAGGGGTGGATCAAATACAACCAAAAGGGGGTTTGGAAGAAAAGTATTTTTGTATCATTTTGGCGGCATGGCCGAGTGGTAAGGCGGGGGACTGCAAATCCTTTTTCCCCAGTTCAAATCCGGGTGTCGCCTGATTACCAAAAACTCGAAATCTCTTCTTCTTTTCTGTTCTTCTGATAGAACTCGAAAAAATGCTTCCTCCGTAGAAGGATAGGAAACGGGTTGTTAATACTTTGTTTGATTCTAAGTATGTGGTCTAAAGGTTTTCTAAAAGAAAAGATTGTAAAGCCCCGTTCGCATCTAGGATTCAAGGAAATATTCGAATCTACTGGTAGAGGGGTTATCAAGACTTCGCGATTCCCTTCTATTACTAAGGAAGTGGCTAATGACTGGATCTTGAATCAAATTGTAAAGCCTGGAAATTCAATTAATAGTTTGGGGAGGGGTCGGAAGTTGCTTTATATAAGACGGACTTGCGAGAATCTCTGAGTGCTCAGGTATCCAATCAATATTAGATTGGATGAATAATTGACTTTTCTAGAAAAGAGAGTAAAAAGAAATGCTTTCTTTTCGGTAACGCCTACCCAAGCCCCCTGTTTCGCAGGGATAGTCGGAAAGGGGGGTACGGATTCGATCAAATGGGGAAATAGAGATCTGTAATAGATGGTGATTTCTCGTTTTTAGTGATTTCCCCCCTTCTGTTTTTACTTAGAATGTAAACAAAACAAAAAAAGAATAGACCTTATTATTCTTATTCCTACATGTTCCCATTTCCTTGAGATGTTACTATGTATTTTGCTTGTGTTTTTAATCTTTCCTGGTTCGAAATCATAATCGATTTATTGGATTGCTTTCTCAAAAGTGTTCGGTCAGAACCCCTTTTTGACTCTGCGGCATTGATTTCACTATTATTAGTGAGGAATAATGGAATAATTCCTTCGTATTTATAGAGATAGGGGACATAATGCACATGGATATAGTCAGTCTCGCTTGGGCTGCTTTAATGGTAGTCTTTACATTTTCCCTTTCACTCGTAGTGTGGGGAAGAAGTGGGCTCTAGAAGTACTACTAATTGAGTTCAGGAATCAAAAATAAAACCGTATCAATTGTTTTATAGATCGTTCTGCAACGCATTTGATTTGAAACTATTTCAAATCAAAATCTCTGAATTTGGAATCTCATTGGACTCCAATCGAGTAATCTATGATATGAATCATACTCTTTCAATTTTCAATTAAAGAGATATTTCATCGATTCCCGCCCTTGTATTTCGAAAAGAAAGGGATTCAGATGATTGGAAATTTATTCCAACCTCAAATTCTTCCGAAATTTTCTATTTCAATCAACGGGAATGGGCTCTTACTATTTTTATAGATGGATACTGAGGAAGACGGACCCCCTTTTTTATTTGTTTCCCTCTTTACTCTTCAAAGAAGAAGTCGTTTTGTTACGTGTATACGCACTTTCTAGGAGAAATGATATAGGGATGGTGGTTGTCTAACGAGAGACTGGGCAATAATAAGATCTTGACTGGGGCGAGGCATGGGCATTTACCCTTTGTTTTCTAATTTGAGAAAGGCGATTTTTGCTTTCTCGACTTATTTCATATCAGGGTTTGGGCATTAAAAATAGGCAAAGTTTCCCCTTGCTTATTAGTTAATAGTATGGTAGAAAGATGCATCTTTCTACCATACTATCTATCTCTTAGAAAACTGCTGATTATAGTGCGCTCGTTTCATTTAAGTTAAGACGTAAAATTGGAATCCTTTTCATTTGACTTCGTCAATTTTTGATAAGAACTCAGAAGGAAAGTTTAATTCAAATTCATTTGAAAATGAATTTGAATTAATCATTTTGGCTGACTGTTTTTACGTAAATGATAAGCAGAAAGGCGGTAGGAACTAGAATGAATAGTGCAGTAGCAACAAATGCAAGAATATTTACTTCCATAATCTCATCGGTTTTTTTACTTCGCAATAACTCGGGATTTAATCCCCTAGAGATGATAAATC